AACCCGCATCGTTAGCTTGGAAGGCTAGGGGTTATAGTCGACGTCAATTCAGTGCTTTGAACGTCTCTAATTCAAAACCGAACATGAAACTTTGGTTGCATTCGGCTCCTTTATGGAAGATGAGTAAATTCCTAGATTTAAGATGTGAACAAAATTATACCCATAACACCTATGTCAGCTTTTTTTTGTTTGAATACAAACAAAACTAATCGCTTTCTAGACGATCCTTCTAGAAGAAGGCGATTCTAACAATCTTTCTAGTTACTTCGTTCTCTATTTCTATTTGAGAGGATCCTAAGGAAAATAATTTTGTTTCCACCGAGCTAAAACAATATGCCAATGTCTCTAGTAAACCAAAGTCATCGTTGAATAGCTCTTTTGCTCCAATTTCTTTCTAAAGAAAGAAAAAAATGGAAGATTTAGTTACGATTAGAACTTGACTTTCTATCTTCGGCCATAGATCCTTTACTCATACTTATTCAATTGGAAGTTCTGGTCCAATTCAAAAATTCTGTTTCGCAATTTCATAATCCAACTTTTCAATTTATAAGTGACTCGTGGATACAAATCACGAGAATTCGTATTTTTTTTCTCGAATTTCTCATTGAGAGGTAAAGGATTAAATCTTTTTAAGAAATAAAGTTTTTGGTCGGAATATAAATAAAACCGAAAGACCCTTTAACTATATAAGGGTTAATAGAACGAATCACACTTTTACCACTAAACTATACCCGCTACAATATGATTATTGTATACAAATGGACCTTTTGTCGAACAAGATAATTGAGCATGATCAAGATAGGATCATCCAAGAATCATCAAAATGAGAGCGTTGAACTTTTTCGCGAGGAGATCAAAATTGAATGAGATTCGGAAAAGAGGCTTCATTTAATTTAAATGAAATAATTAAATAACTAAAGCTTTCTCTTTTGCTGAAGAAGATAGATACGGATCAAAAAAAAACACTAAAATCATAACATAAAAATGCATTGTGGAAGAATCAATAGTTTATTTTTTAGTTTGGTAAAATTAAAATATAATAAGAAAAAGAATGTAAATAGTCTTTTTTTTGTTGTTGTTCCATGAATATAATAAAAAAAGTATTTTTTGTTTTCAAATCAGATAAATCATTATTTATCTATAATTCGTTGGAACAACAACAAAAAAAAGAGCCCGGCTAGGTATAGGTACTGACCAGGCCGGGCCGTGAGAATAAGAAGGGCCTTTCGAACAAAATCAACACAAAGAAGTCTTGCTTTTTTTTTAGTTCGATTGTTCGCGCGGTCGAGCCCATCTTTTAGATAAAGGAAATTCCCGATTTGTGGATCTATATATATATAATATAATCGATAAAGAAGAAAGAGAAAGAAAGATTCCTTACGTTATGTGTAATGTAGTAATTATCTTTTTCAATTGGGAGAGATGGCTGAGTGGACTAAAGCGTCGGATTGCTAATCCGTTGTACGAGTTATTCGTACCGAGGGTTCGAATCCCTCTCTTTCCGTTTCCGTTGATGAATTGATTTATTTTTTTTTTTCAAATCTTAGCGAAACGTGTAGAATAGATAAAATCCTAAGAAAATTTGAAAATTAACCAAGGAAAACCCTTTGTATTTTATTCTTCCCGTCCAGGATTACGCCCCGGATCATTAGATAAGAATCCAAAGATAAAGAGAGACACAAAAAATATCACTACGGTATAAACGAAGAGTTTCAGAGTAAGCATTACACAATCTCCAAGATGATTTTTTTGAAAAAAAAAAGAGAATAGATCTTCCAGTTTTTTACCACATATCCTATATTTGACACCAAGAAATTAGGTTTTTCTATAAATGCATTGTCACAAATTCATTTGTTTTTCATTAACAAAAATTGTCGTTTATATCCATTAGATATTGTGGGAGACCCTACATAGGGCTAGGGTCTTTCACCGGAAAAGGGTCAAAAATGAGGAAACGGACGTAAGCCCTATATTTATATTTATTTTGGCGACTATCCACGAATTTCAGTGTGCGAATCAAGGGTTCATACTCTAAAACTTATCTGATTTTTTTCAATTGTTCGAATTTTTGTATCGAGGAAATTGTGCATTTTCTAGGATATTATTATTCAGGAGCTCATCGAAAACTTACAGCAGCTTGCCAAACAAAAGCTAAGAGAAAAAAAAGAAGAGGTATGACTGGCATAACATCTACGATTGGATTCAAAAAAGCATAGGCTTCGGGCAATTTGCCGAAGAAAAAACTACTCGAAAAAAGGGGAGAATTAATACAAATACAGATCAAACTAACGATATTAAGCATAACAGACATTTTGTTCTTGGAGATAATTGCATTTTGATTGCGTTTTTGATATAAGGAAAAAGAAAGTAAGAAAGGTAGACACCCTTCTTCTTCTTTGAATCCACCCAATCAAAAATCCTCCAATTCTCAAAGGAGAATAGAAGAAATCATACTTTCATACAATATCTTAATTGAATTCTATGTAATGATCAATAAATTAAGTTGAATTCTATATCTATATAGATCAAAATCCTAGTACCAATCTATTCTATAGATATTTTGACTGGAGTTGACAAACAAGCAATACCAATATTATTGTTTCTTGGTGTCGATTCGAAATTGAAATGGGGCGTGGCCAAGTGGTAAGGCAACGGGTTTTGGTCCCGCTATTCGGAGGTTCGAATCCTTCCGTCCCAGCGTAGATCCATTTTTTATGCTCCATTATTCCCCTAGGGGGGGCGGATAGGAGTTAATCCCTATATAATTTAATTATCTGTGTCTCTTCTAATTTCATTAACAAACGATCAAGTTCCATATTATATAGAAATGTGTTATGGAGCCAATGTTTTTTCTTTGAATCTCATTTGATTTTTGATTTAGGTATTTCGTGTTTGACTCTACTGAAAAGTTGGAAATCGATCTAACAATTGAGGCAGGGGCGATTTATCCTATCCCTTTTATTCACTTTAGGATTATGACAAGAGTCGATATTACTCAACCCCATGTTAAACCAAATGCATATCAATCATATAATATAATCATATAAAATGAGGAAATGTTTAGCTTATATGGTATATATCATTCTATTTCAATGACAAGAAATTTTTTTGGTTTTTGTGAAAAATATTTGTAATTCTTAAATTATTTAAACTGAAATTATAGATATTCTATATTATAGAATATCTATAACAGTCACAATTCTTCAGTCTATCTGATAGATACGAAAACCCCTCCCTATTTTTTTCGATTTTTCTTTTCGTAATCAGAAAGATTCAAATCTTCACTTACATCATTTTTTTATACATCTCATGAAAAAAAATAGATTTATTTATTCGTTTCTTTGATCTATTTCAAATTTCTATTTGAAATTAAATCAGTGATGAGTCAATTCAAAAAGAAAGACTGATCTTCATAGGAAGATCAAAGGTGATGCTTATTGTTCCATTGAAGATGGAGATTCAAAAAGCTATTCGTTTCTCTATTTCTATTTCTTTCTCGTATCTATATATTATTTATGTATGTTAAAAGTATGTTAAAAATGCTGTCTTGCTAAGACTTTTTCAGAAAAATCGTTCTACATATCATATATTCATATATAGAAGAAAAGTATAGATTACGATGTCTATGGACAGCTGAAACAATGACTATTCATGATTCCATAATTGAATCAATCCATACCGGTTCCAAATTAGAGGAATGTTATGGTAAAACTTCGTTTGAAACGATGTGGTAGAAAGCAACGTGCGACTTGAAGGACACGATCCGTTGTGGATTTTTACATCCACCATTTTCGATTTGTCTAGGAATGAGGGTGCTCCTGGCTCGACATTGTTTGTTCTGTTACACTTGAACCCTTCGTTTTTTGTTGGGTTGTAAATAGTCCATAATGGAGCTTGAATAGAAAGTATTCATTCATTTCTCGGGGGCAAGGATCTAGGGTTAATGCCAATCAATTGGAGGAACTACTTCGTAAATATATGGAACATATATAGGAATCAAAAGGATCCGATTCGAGCAAGTTTACAATTCAAAAGCAAAACTTGTTGAAATTGATCAAAATTTTTCGACTCAAAGCGTATCACGCGGGAATCGACTGTCCATAGGATTCTTTGATCGAAAGAAATCAAAAAGGGGTATGTTGCTGCCATTTTATTTTGAAAGGATTAAGAAGCGCCGAAGTAATGTCTAAACCCAATGATTAAAAATAAGGAAAAAGGATCTAACAACAAGGAAACACCCTTTTAATTGTCTAATTGTGTCGATCGTCTCAATAACTGGATCGGACTAAAGAATCCAAATAGAATTGGAAATAGTTTAAACGAGACAAACAAAAGGGAGTAAAGACTACTCAAAAAATGAAATTGACTCAAAATTTTTCCTTTGAACTATTTGAGAGTTATCCAACTTGAGTTATGAGTACGAATGGTTTATTTTTTCATTTTCAGGAAGAAAAAAAAAGACTGAAATCATAGTCTAATTGATTTTTTAGGCCCATTTGTCATTTTATTTATTAGAATTGTATATATTATAGTATATATAGACAAAACTTCGAATCAAATCATTTTTTCGTGAGCCGTATGAGGATAAAACTTCCTATACGGTTCTAGGGGGGGTATTGTTCATCTACATCTATCCCAATGCACCGTCTATCGAATCGTTGCAATTGATGTTCGATCCCGAAGAGAAGGAAAAGATCTTAGAAAAGTGGGTTTTTATGATCCACTGAAGAATGAAACTTATTTAAATGTTCCTCTTATTCTATATTTCCTTGAAAAAGGTGCTCAACCCACAGGAACTGTTCAGAATCTTTTAAAGAAAGCGGAAGTTTTTAAGGAACTTCCGTCTAATCAAATGAAATTCAATTAAAGAAATACCGGGGTAGCGACTTGTATATAACTTTGTCTAATTTGTCTCTACTTGTGGATCCCGCCTTTTTTTCTGCTGTATTCGTCTTTATTTTTCATAGTTTCCGTCGAATTCGATGATCTAGGTGGTCTATCTAGAATGACAAAACCCTAATTTTTTTATCTTATAAACTTATAAATTCAAATTAGGGCATTTCCCTTTAATTGTGTGTGGAACTCGACTAACCAACAATGAATCAACTTTGCTTATTCCACTTAGATTGATGAAATACATTAGGGACTAAAAAATCCTATATTTTTTTGAATTCTTATTTTTTTTAGTCTTCCATTTACACTTTTTTACTTTTTCTATCTATGTAGATTAGATATGTAGTGACAATCCAGACAATTTTGAATATTATTGCATTGTTAAATTGAAATTCAAAGAATTTCAATTTAACAGTTTTTCGACTGTCTTCTTTTCTCAACATTTATATTGACAATATTGTATTGAACAAATATAATTCATCGTGATAAGTGAACCGGGTCTATTTATTTCTGTCCCGTAGTTTTTTGACTTTATCTTATTCAAATGATGCTTTCTTTGATACAAGAGGTTTTTGTGATTGAAAAAAAAGCTAGATAGCATAAATAGCATAAGGGATGCTCTATCAATTTTGACAATTTTCTAACTTTTTAATTTATTGCATTTTCATCTAATCAAAACAGAAAAATGAATCCATTCGAAACTCTGTTTTTTTTAGATTTTTTAACTCAATGTCAATGGTTTGATTAGATTGTAAAATCTCTTTTCTCTTTGTTTAAATTCAATTTAATTGAATTTGGTTCGGGTTGTATAGATACAACCTTTGTTGAAGTTTTGTTTAATCTATAGTTTCTTCGGGTTGCTAACTCAACGGTAGAGTACTCGGCTTTTAAGTGCGGCTAGAATCTTTTACACATTTGGATGAAGTGACGAATTCGTCCATACCGTTGGTAAACTTTGGAAGACCACGACTGATCCTGAAAGGGAATAAATGGAGAACATAGCATGTCGTATCAATGGAGAGTTCTGAGGATATTTCATTCTTGTCGGATTGGTGCAAAACCTTGTTCGAATTCTTGGAACGTAACAAAATAAAGTTGGGTCAAATGAATAAATGGATAGGAGCCCTGCGGCTTCAATTAATTATCAGAAAGAAAAAGCAACCAGCTTCTGTTCTTAATTTGAATAATTTAATTTCCCGATCTAATTAGACGTTAAAAATAAATTAGTGCCTGATACGGGAAGCACTTTTCCCTCCATGAGTGTATTCTATTTTTATTTTAATGAATCCTAACTATCGGCATTCTCTATTATGGACTGAAGATGTGTGTGTAAAAGAAGCAGTATATTGATAAAGAAAAAGAAAGTTTTTTTCCGAAATCAAAAGAGCGATTAGGTTTAAAAAATAAAAGATTTCTAACCATCTTGTTATCCTATAACATAGACGAATTAAATAAAATGGATGGAAAAAAGATAAGGTAGAGAATCCGTTGATAAGTTTACCTGTCTCCGAGGTATCTATTCTTACTAGCATACCTTGTTTTGACTGTATCGCACTATGTATCATTTGATAACCCTTCAAATCTTCTACCTTTGATTCAAATCGAATTTCAAGTGGAGCAAATCCAAAGATATTTACAGCTAGAGAGATCTCAACAACACGACTTCCTATATCCACTTATCTTTCAGGAGTATATTTATGCATTTGCTCATAATCGTGCTTTAAGTAGATCAATTTTGTCGGAAAATCCGGGTTATGACAATAAATCAAGTTTACTGATTGTGAAACGGTTAATTACTCGAATGTATCAACAGAATCATTTTCTTATTTCTTCTAATGATTCTAACCAAAATAAATTTGGGGCGTGCAACAAGAATTTGTATTCTCAAATCATATCAGAGGGGTTTGCTTTTATTTTTGAAATTCCATTTTCTTTCCAATTTCTATCTTGTCTAGAAGGTAAAACGAACAAGATAGGAAAATCTCAGAATTTACGATCAATTCATTCAATATTTCCCTTTTTCGAGGACAATTTTTCACATTTAAATTTTGTGTTAGATATAATAATACCTCACCCCATCCATGTGGAAATCTTGGTTCAAACCCTTCGCTATTGGGTAAAAGATGCTTCTTCTTTGCATTTATTACGAGTCTTTCTCAACGAATATTGTAATTGGAATAGTCTTATTATTCCAAAGAAAGCCAGCTCCTCTTTTTCAAAAAGAAATCAAAAATTATTCTTATTCTTATATAATTCTCATGTATGTGAATACGAATCCATTTTCGTCTTTCTACGTAACCAATCTTTTCATTTACGATCAACATCTTCTGGAGTTCTTATTGAACGAATCTATTTCTATGTAAAACTAGAACGTCTTGTGAACGTCTTTGTTAAGATTAAGGATTTTCGGGCGAACCTATGGTTGGTCAAGGAACCTTTCATGCATTATATTAGGTATCAAAGAAGATCCATTCTGGCTTCAAAAGGGACATCTCTTTTCATGAATAAATGGAAATTTTACCTTGTCACTTTTTGGCAATGTCATTTTTCGCTATGGTTTTATCCAAGAACGATTTATATAAACCAATTATCCAACCATTCCTTTGA